TGTAGGTATTATTGCAGGTCAATCGATTGGAGAACCGGGTACTCAATTAACATTACGAACTTTTCATACCGGAGGAGTATTCACGGGGGGTACTGCAGAACATGTGCGAGCCCCATCTAATGGAAAAATAAAATTCAATGAGGACTTGGTTCATCCGACACGTACACGTCATGGGCATCCCGCCTTTCTATGTTCTATAGACTTGTATGTAACTATTGAGAGTGAAGATATTCTACATAATGTGAATATTCCACCCAAAAGTTTGCTTTTAGTTCAAAACGATCAATACGTAGAATCAGAACAAGTAATTGCTGAGATTCGCGCAGGAATATCCACTTTGAATTTTAAAGAGAAGGTTCGAAAACATATTTATTCTGATTCAGACGGAGAAATGCACTGGAGTACCGATGTCTATCATGCACCCGAATTTACATATGGTAATGTTCATCTATTACCAAAAACAAGTCATTTATGGATATTATTAGGAGGGCCGTGCAGGTCCAGTCTAGTCTACCTTTCGATCCACAAGGATCAGGATCAAATGAATGCGCATTCTCTTTCTGGCAAGCGAAGATATACTTCTAACCTCTCAGTAACCAATGATCAGGCGAGGCAGAAATTGTTTAGTTCGGATTTTTATGGTCAAAAAGAAGATAGGATTCCTGATTATTCAGACCTTAATCGAATCATATGTACTGGCCAGTATAATCTCGTATATTCGCCTATTCTTCACGGGAATTCTGCTTTATTATCAAAAAGGCGAAGAAATAAATTCATCATTCCACTACACTCGATTCAAGAACTCGAGAATGAACTAATGCCCTGTTCAGGTATCTCGATTGAAATCCCCGTAAATGGTATTTTCCGTCGAAATAGTATTCTTGCTTATTTCGATGATCCTCGATACAGAAGAAAGAGTTCGGGCATTATTAAATATGGGACTATAGAAACGCATTCAGTCATCAAAAAAGAGGATTTGATTGAGTATCGAGGAGTCAAGGAATTTAGGCCAAAATACCAAATGAAAGTAGATCGATTTTTTTTCATTCCTGAAGAGGTGCATATCTTGCCCGGATCTTCTTCCCTAATGGTACGGAACAATAGTATCGTTGGGGTCGATACACAAATCACCTTAAATCTAAGAAGCCGAGTCGGTGGGTTGGTCCGGGTGGAGAGAAAAAAAAAACGAATTGAACTGAAAATCTTTTCTGGAGATATCCATTTTCCTGGAGAGACGGATAAGATATCCAGGCATACCGGCGTTTTGATACCACCAGGAACAGGAAAAAGAAATTCCAAGGAATACAAAAAAGTTCAAAATTGGATCTATGTCCAACGAATTACACCTAGTAAGAAAAGGTTTTTTGTTTTAGTTCGACCTGTCGTCACATATGAAATAACGGACGGTATAAATTTAGGAACCCTTTTTCCACCGGATCCATTGCAGGAAAGGGATAATGTGCAACTTCGAATTGTCAATTATATCCTTTATGGAAATGGCAAACCGATTCGAGGAATTTCTGACACAAGTATTCAATTAGTTCGGACTTGTTTAGTATTGAATTGGAACCAAGACAAAAAAAGTTCTTCTTGCGAAGAAGCCCGTGCTTCTTTTGTTGAAATAAGGACAAATGGTTTGATTCGACATTTCCTAAAAATCAACTTAGTGAAATCCCCTATTTCGTATATCGGAAAAAGGAATGATCCGTCGGGGTCAGGATTGCTCTCTGATAATGGATCAGATTGTACCAATATCAATCCCTTTTCTGCTATTTATTCCTATTCCAAGGCAAAAATTCAACAATCTCTTAACCAACCTCAAGGAACTATTCATACGTTGTTGAATAGAAATAAGGAATGTCAGTCGTTGATAATTTTGTCAGCAGCCAATTGTTCTCGAATGGAGCCATTCAAAGATGTAAAATATCACAGTGTGATAAAAGAATCAATTAAAAAAGATCCCCTAATTCCAATTAGGAATTCATTGGGCCCTTTAGGAACATGCCTTCCAATTGAGAATTTTTATTCATCTTACCATTTAATAACTCATAATCAGATCTTAGTAACTAAATATTTGCAACTTGACAATTTAAAACAGACTTTTCAAGTGATTAAATTAAAATATTATTTAATGGATGAAAATGGAAAAATTTTTAATCCCGATCCATGCCGTAACATTATTTTAAATCCATTCAATTTGAATTGGTCTTTTCTCCATCACTATTATTGTGCAGAGACATCTAAAATAATTAGTCTTGGACAGTTTATTTGTGAAAATGTATGTATAGCCAAAAATGGACCGCCCCTCAAATCGGGTCAAGTTATACTTGTTCAAGTTGACTCGATAGTGATACGATCAGCTAAGCCTTATTTGGCCACCCCCGGAGCAACTGTTCATGGCCATTATGGGGAAACCCTTTACGAAGGAGATACATTAGTTACATTTATATATGAAAAATCGAGATCTGGTGATATAACACAGGGTCTTCCAAAAGTAGAA